CAGAAGATGATAATGGTAAGCAAGAAGATTGTTTACGAAGAAACACCAAGAAAAATTCATATTCTGATACATAAGAATTATATAAGAATCGAAATAGTCTTTTATTTTCTTTTTTAAAAAGAAAAATAGATTTCATTGAAGTAATAAAACTATTCCAATTTGAATAGTAGTTGAGAAAGAATCGCAATAAATGCAAAGACGGAACATCTTGGATACGGTATTGAAGGAGTTGCACCAAGATTTCCAAATGGATAGGATAGGGTATTTCTATATGTGAAAGATAATCCAAATGCAAAAATTTGTCTTCTAAAAAGGGAAATATTGAATGAATAGAGCGTAAATTCTGAAACTTTGGTATTTCTTTTTCTTTCGGACAAGATAATTCTTGTAGCGAGAATGGGATTTCTACAACGATCGAAAACCCCTCAGGTAGAATCTGAGAATAAAACTCAGAATAAAAACCAATTTTGTAATCCAACAATCGATCTTGGTTAGGGTGATTAACCGAGTTAATCCAAAAATTCTGCTGATACATTCGAGTAATTAAACGTTTCACAAGTAGTGAACTAAATTTCTTGTTATTACAACTAACAATTTCCACAGGTTCGGAATCATTTAATCCATAATCATGGGCAAATGCATAAATATACTCCTGAAAGAGAAGTGGGTAGACAAAGTATTGTTGACGAGATTTATGTTTTTCTGAATACCCTTCGAATTTTTCCATTTGTATTTCTACTTGAATCAGAGAGAAGAAGCATTTCTCGGTTTATCGAATGATGATACATAGTGCAATATGGTCAGAACAGGGTGTTGGATTTTTTAATCCAAACCCTGGAAAGAAAGGGAGTCTAATCCACAGATCTTTTTCCGCTCCTTTTCTACACAATTAGTTTATGTTTGTTCTAAATTACAAAAGAGAACAGAATAAATTTTTTATTTTTGCAGGCCAATCGCTCTTTTGACTTTGGAATGGAGCCCCTTTATCAATATACTGCTTCTTTTACACATTCAATCCATAATCAAGAATAATTAGGATTTCTAAAAAAAAAAAAGAAAAAAAAAGGGTCCACTCATAGGAAAACCCAACCTTTCCCCGCATCCGGCACTAATCTATTTTTAACGTCTAATTAGAGCGGGGAATTATTCCAATTAGGAAGTTAAGCTCGTTGCTTTTTATTTTACCAGAATTGGAGCTAGGCTCTATCCATTTATTCACTAGACCCAGAAAATCGTAATTTTTATTCGATTCAAAAAAATAAATTGATTTTATTACGACATGCTATTTTTTCCATTCATTACCCTTGAGGATCAGTCGTGGTCTTATAGACTCTACCAAGAGTCTGGACGAATTTGTTGCTCCATCCAAATGTGTAAAAGATCATAGTCGCACTTAAAAGCCGAGTACTCTACCATTGAGTTAGCAACCCAGATAAAAAAAGATCTTAGATACGATCGAAATCAAAAAATCAATGGAATTACACCGGGCGCTTCTGTCAAAACATTGAACTAGCAAGACATCAAAAGAAAGATTTTATCGACCATGAAAAACACTCAAATGGCAAAATGAACAGGTCTGGTTAAATTCCACTAAGGTTAGAGCGACTCCAATCACGATGGCAAAATGCTCCTTCTTTTAGCGATTTTTAGTTTAAAGAAAATAAAATATTGTATGAAAATACATGCAAGAGAGACACCCTTATCATTTGAGCGAAGTGTAGGCAGAAAAATCGAATATGGAGTGAGGATTAAAGAGACCCATCTATCTACAAATTCTATTTGTTCAATAGACCTTTGTCAATGGAAATAGAATGGTAAGAAAAAAAATTAGATAGAAAAAGTAAATAAAATAGGGGCTTATGTTGGATTGGCACGACATAAATCCAAATAGGACTAAGAAAGAGGTAAATTGTGTCTAAATAATTAGAGAACGAGGAATACTAGTGATCTTCTCCTACTTTTTTATTCCTTTAGTTCTTCAATTCACTCAAAATTATTTCTTTTTCTTTAAATAATTCTGCCTTCCTTAAAATATCATAAACAGTTCTTGTCGGTTGAGCACCCTTTTCAAGGAAATACAGAATAGCTGGAACATTTAAACAAGTTTGATTCTTTATCGGATCATAAAAACCTACTTTTCGAAGATCTCTTCCTTCTCTTCGAGATCGAACATCAATTGCAACGATTCGATAGACAGCTTATTGGGATAGATGTAGATAAACAACGCCCCCCCCTAGAAACGTATAGGAGGTTTTCTCCTCATACGGCTCGAGAAAATGATTCGAATTTCTGTCTATAATAATAGAAATAAGACTATTACGTGCATTAATTTACTTACAGAAAAAACAAATTTCATTTATACTCATGACTCAAGTTGGCTAATTTTGACTGACAGACTTCAAAGGCTAAATCCTTCGAAAATTTTTGAGTCGTCTCTAAACTCTTCTCGTTGTCTCATTTCGAACGAATTGACTTTTATTCCTTATTCTTATCCAATTCTGTTGTTGAGACAATTGAAAATTGTGTTTACTTGTTCTGGAATCCTTTATCTTTGATTTGTGAAATCCTTGGGTTTAGACATTACTTCGGGAATTCCTATTCTTTTTTCTTTCAAAAGAGTAGCAACATACCCTTTTTTCTTATTTCCTTCGATAATCTCCCTCTTCTATAGAAATCAAATAAGGAGGATTTATTCTGATATACTTTTAATTGAAAGAGTTTTCCCTATCTTCCAAAATGGGGCTTTCTTCTTATTTTAACCTCTCTATTTCTATATTAAGGATAGACTGACAAAGTTGGCCTAATTTATTAGTTTTCACTAACCCTAGATCCTTTCCCTTGATAAAAAATCAATTCTATCCTCTCGAGCTCCATTGTGTACTATTTACTTAAAAATAAACAACCCAGCGCAAATTTGGTTCGGGACGAATAGAACAGACTATGTCGAGCCAAGAGCATTTTAATTACTATAGAAAATGGTGGATAGCAAAATCCACAATCGATCATGTCCTTCAAGTCGCACGTTGCTTTCTACCACATCGTTTTAAACGAAGTTTTACCATAACAAACATTCCTCTTTTCATTGCAAAGTGGTATAGAGAATTAATCCAATATGGATGGAATCATGAATAGTCATTGGTTTAGTTTTGTGTATACTAATTCAAACTTGCTATCTATGGAGCAATATGGATAAAAGAAAGTTAAGTATTTATCGGGGAAGCCCCCACAAAGATCCGATTTATTTAAACCCATATTCTATCATATGAATGAAACATAGTTCGAAAAAGACGACTAAACAGGTTTGTTTAAGACTTATTTATTATTAAATTTCCATTCTCAACGGATAGCTCGAGATCATCAATTTTAAAGTGTAGAAGAGAAGGATCAACTCTTACCCAATAAATAAACTATCAACCTCCAAAAAAGTTTAATTAATTTAATTACTATATTAGAATTAGATTAGCAATATATTTTTTACGTAACAAAAAAAATTAACTATTAACTAAAAAAAGTTTTCCAATGAAAAGATTGAAAGTTTTTGGTAGTTATAGAATTCTCGTACTTCCATACTTTTTCGACTCGAATACAAAAAAAAAGTAAGAAAAAAATATGACTAAGTCAATAGCGTAGGCATATCCTGAATGTGCCTGATAGACACAATTTTTTCATAAAATAAAGATATTCAATTTGACTGGACTTAAGACTTGATTATGTTTTCTGAGAAAGAAAATGAATGCTTAGAAATGCATTTAATCTAAGAGTTCATAAGATATCATGATTCTCTTTAATAAACTTTTGTCTCATGTAGAGTATTATCCAAAACAATCTGGGACGGAAGGATTCGAACCTCCGAGTAACGGGACCAAAACCCGCTGCCTTACCACTTGGCCACGCCCCATTTCGGGTTTTATGCGACACTAATAAACAGTATTATGTTTATTTGTTATTCGTCAATCCCATTTCAATTACATAAAAAATGAGGGATATTCTCTTGCTAGTATTCTAGACATACAGATAATATAGAATCAAAAAAATGCATTGATCATTACATGGAATTCTATTAAGATATTATATGAAAGTCGAATTTATTCCACTCTCATTTGAGAGTGCAAATACAAGGAGGTATTTTGTGTTTGGGAAAGTCCGAAGAAAAAAGATTTAGAATCTGCCTTTTCCTTATTTCCCTTAGAAAAATAACTCAATCAAAATCCAATTATTTACTCTACAAGAATGAAATGCTTGTTATGCCTAATATACTTAGTTTAACCTGTATCTGTTTTAATTCTGTTCTTTATCCGACTACTAGTTTTTTCTTTGCCAAATTGCCCGAAGCTTATGCTATTTTCAACCCAATCGTGGATGTTATGCCTGTCATACCTCTATTCTTTTTTCTATTAGCCTTTGTTTGGCAAGCTGCTGTAAGTTTTCGATGAAATCTTTAGTACTCTGCCTGCTAAATTAAATTATGTATTAATTCCAAAAAATTAAAAAAATGGGTAAAAGCAGAGAACTTTTATATTTTTATATTATGAACCTTCGATTCTAACAGGTAATCTATTCCTTAAAAAAAAATCTTGGAGATTATGTAATGCTTACTCTCAAACTTTTTGTTTATACAGTAGTGATATTCTTTGTTTCCCTCTTTATCTTTGGATTCTTATCCAATGACCCAGGACGGAATCCTGGGCGCGAGGAGTAAAAATTCCATTTTTTTTTGAATTTTTTCTTACAAATTGGATTTGTTTCGTACATTTATCTATGAGAAAATCCGGGGGTCAGAATTCTTTCCAATTCGAAAGTCCCAAATGATCCGAGGGAGCGGAAAGAGAGGGATTCGAACCCTCGGTACAAAAAAATTGTACAACGGATTAGCAATCCGCCGCTTTAGTCCACTCAGCCATCTCTCCCCATTCCAAATCCAAAGGTTTCCGTGATATGATAGAGACAAGAAATAATGATTGCAAAAAACCTTTTTTTTTTCTTTCAAAAGTATATAAAAATTATATTGCCAATTCCATTTTAGTTATATTCTTTTTTCTTAATGTTAATAAAAAAAGAAGAAAATTGTTGTTTTTTCTTTCTAAAAATTGATATTGGCCGAGAGAGAATGAGATAGATTTTATCTTTAGCGGGCATTTCTCTATAGGACTTGTTATAATAAAACAAGCAAGTTATATAAAAAAGAAAAAACGCTTTTTTTTGTCGATTATTTATCAAGAAAGCAAAAAAGGGTTCTTATCAAACCCAACATAAAATTGGAAAGAACCATAAAGTAAGTAGATCTGACTCCTTGAATGCTGCCTCTATCCGCTATTCTGATATATAAATTCGATGTAGATGAAATTGTATAAGCGAATTTTTTGTATTTCCTTAGACTTAGACCGCGCAAGACAAGAATTTTTTGTTATTTACGATTTCGTATTCTTGTTACTAGATGTTCTATAGGAATAAGAAGAAATCGCAACTCCTTTCCGCTACACATAAAAATAGATTTCGAAAATCCATTTTTTTTAAGAATCCTCTATTTTTGTTCTTCCACCCATGAAATAGAGAGGAAACGAGAATAGAGGGGTTACTTTTATTTTCATTTTTCCCTTAAAAGATAGGCTTTTAAAGTAGGGGTCATGGAATAATGCTGAATTGAAATGTTGATTTCTATAGTATAAGAAAAACAAACCGAATCAAATTCATGGATTTACCACGACCTCGGTTGTGACTCCATAGATAAAAATAAAAAATTTCTATCTTCGAGACCATTGAAAAAGGGCATTGAACGAGAAACAAATCGTCCACAGATAAGAAAACTATCATATGCCTTGGAAGTGACAGGAGGTGCTCGGAAATGGTTGAAGTAATTGAATAGGAGGATCACTATGACTATAGCCCTTGGTAGAGTTCCTAAAGAAGAAAATGATCTATTTGATACTATGGATGACTGGTTACGAAGGGACCGATTCGTTTTTGTAGGATGGTCCGGCCTATTGCTCTTTCCTTGTGCTTATTTCGCTTTAGGGGGTTGGTTTACAGGGACAACTTTTGTAACTTCTTGGTATACCCATGGATTGGCTAGTTCCTATTTGGAAGGTTGTAATTTCTTAACCGCAGCAGTTTCTACCCCTGCCAATAGTTTAGCACACTCTTTGCTGCTACTATGGGGGCCGGAAGCACAAGGAGATTTTACTCGTTGGTGTCAATTAGGCGGTCTATGGACTTTTGTAGCTCTCCACGGGGCTTTTGCACTAATAGGTTTCATGTTACGCCAATTTGAACTTGCTCGGTCTGTTCAATTGCGGCCTTATAATGCAATCTCATTCTCTGGCCCAATCGCTGTTTTTGTTTCTGTATTCCTTATTTATCCACTGGGGCAATCCGGTTGGTTCTTTGCGCCGAGTTTTGGGGTAGCAGCGATATTTCGATTCATCCTTTTCTTCCAAGGATTTCATAATTGGACGTTGAACCCATTTCATATGATGGGAGTTGCCGGAGTATTAGGTGCGGCTCTGCTATGCGCTATTCATGGAGCGACTGTAGAAAACACTCTATTTGAGGACGGTGATGGTGCAAATACCTTCCGCGCTTTTAACCCAACTCAAGCTGAAGAAACTTATTCAATGGTTACTGCTAACCGCTTTTGGTCCCAAATCTTTGGTGTTGCTTTTTCCAATAAACGTTGGTTACATTTCTTTATGCTATTTGTACCCGTCACCGGTTTATGGATGAGTGCTATTGGCGTAGTTGGCCTGGCTCTGAACTTACGTGCCTATGACTTTGTTTCCCAGGAAATCCGTGCAGCGGAAGATCCTGAATTTGAGACTTTCTACACCAAAAATATTCTTTTAAACGAGGGTATTCGTGCTTGGATGGCAGCTCAGGATCAGCCTCATGAAAATCTTATATTCCCTGAGGAGGTTCTACCACGTGGAAACGCTCTTTAATGGAACTTTCGTTTTAGCTGGTCGTGACCAAGAAACCACAGGCTTTGCTTGGTGGGCTGGGAATGCCAGACTTATCAATTTGTCCGGTAAGCTACTTGGAGCTCACGTAGCCCATGCCGGATTAATAGTATTCTGGGCCGGAGCAATGAACCTATTTGAAGTGGCTCATTTCGTACCAGAAAAGCCCATGTATGAACAAGGGTTAATTTTACTTCCACACTTAGCTACTCTAGGTTGGGGAGTAGGGCCAGGGGGAGAAGTTCTAGATACTTTTCCGTACTTTGTATCTGGAGTACTTCACCTAATTTCCTCCGCAGTCTTAGGTTTCGGTGGCATTTATCACGCGCTTCTGGGACCCGAGACTCTTGAAGAATCTTTTCCATTTTTTGGTTATGTATGGAAAGATAGAAATAAAATGACTACAATTTTGGGTATTCACCTAATTTTGTTAGGTCTAGGTGCTTTTCTTCTAGTACTCAAGGCTCTTTATTTTGGCGGTGTATATGATACCTGGGCCCCTGGGGGGGGAGATGTAAGAAAAATTACCAATTTGACCCTTAGCCCCAGTGTTATATTTGGTTATTTACTAAAATCTCCTTTTGGGGGAGAAGGGTGGATTGTTAGTGTGGATGATTTAGAAGATATAATTGGTGGGCATGTATGGTTGGGCTTCATTTGTGTATTTGGCGGAATTTGGCATATCTTAACCAAACCCTTCGCATGGGCTCGCCGTGCATTTGTATGGTCTGGAGAAGCTTACTTGTCTTATAGTTTAGCTGCTTTATCTCTCTTTGGTTTTATCGCTTGTTGTTTTGTATGGTTCAATAATACGGCTTATCCGAGTGAGTTTTATGGACCCACCGGGCCAGAAGCTTCTCAAGCTCAAGCATTTACTTTTCTAGTTAGAGACCAGCGTCTTGGAGCTAATGTCGGATCCGCTCAAGGACCCACAGGTTTAGGTAAATATCTAATGCGTTCCCCAACTGGGGAGGTTATCTTTGGAGGGGAAACTATGCGTTTTTGGGACCTTCGCGCTCCATGGTTAGAACCTCTAAGGGGCCCCAACGGTTTGGACTTGAGTAGGTTGAAAAAAGACATACAACCTTGGCAAGAACGACGTTCAGCAGAATATATGACCCACGCTCCTTTAGGCTCTTTAAATTCTGTGGGTGGCGTAGCTACCGAGATCAATGCAGTTAATTATGTCTCTCCTAGAAGTTGGTTATCGACTTCTCATTTTGTTCTAGGATTCTTCTTTTTTGTGGGCCATTTGTGGCATGCAGGAAGAGCCCGAGCTGCTGCTGCAGGTTTTGAAAAGGGGATCGATCGTGATTTGGAACCTGTTCTTTACATGAACCCTCTTAACTAAGATTTTTTTATTTATACCTGTTCTAATGTTTTCTTTTTTTTCTGTTCTGGCTCGGTTATTCCATCTAGCCGAGCCATTCGTTCCTTTTTATGAAAGAAAGATAAGAGACAGAATAAAGAAAAAAAATGAAAGAAACAAACATATTCAATAAGCAAAAGGAGAGAGAGGGATTCGAACCCTCGATAGTTCCTAGAACTATACCGGTTTTCAAGACCGGAGCTATCAACCACTCAGCCATCTCTCCACAGCCTAATCCCTATTTTACTCCTACAAATAGAACATAGCCATATAAAAAGATCTACTAACCTCTAGAAAGATCTCAGATGCAAGTCCCTTTTCGACATATCTCTGTATACTGTATACACGGATACATGATCCGCTATACTCGCTTGTGAAATTTGTGAAATAAAGACTAAATCCCCTCTCCTCACCCCCATATCCAAATAAAAAAAGCGGTAAGTAAAAATAAGTTTTAATTAAAGAGAAGAATCAATGGATTCATGATTAAACCCCTCCTACTTCTTGTATTTTTTTACAATTTTGATTAAGCGAGGGATCAAATATGTAGTCAACTTTATTTGATGGTAGTTTGGAGGATTAGAAATATGACTATTGCTTTCCAATTAGCTGTTTTTGCATTAATTGCGACTTCCTCAGTCTTAGTAATTAGTGTACCCCTTGTATTTGCTTCTCCTGATGGTTGGTCAAATAATAAAAACGTTGTATTTTCCGGTACATCATTATGGATTGGACTAGTCTTTCTCGTAGCTATTCTGAATTCTCTCATTTCTTAAATTTGGTTAGTATTTAGTAGCCAGGTACAAAATAAAGAAAAAGGGCATTTCTTCGAAAACATTCGAATAGTGAGACGCATTAAAATTAAAACGCAATTTGCGTTCCGAATTGCTACCTCTTCTCTTTCAGTATTATGAAATTCCATTCCCATTAGAATATTCATTTTAGAATATTCATTGACAGACAATAAAAAAAGGAAAACTCTAATATAATAGAAAATGAAACGAAACGGTCGACCCAGACATAGACGGTCGACCCAAGCGGATATACGCTATAAAATATATAGCGTAGCGAGCGTAGTTCAATGGTAAAACATCTCCTTGCCAAGGAGAAGATACGGGTTCGATTCCCGCCGCTCGCCCCCTTAATTTAGTAAAGTACTACGATAAAAAGTTTAGTCTAGTTGACTGTTTAACTACTTATATTCAATTAAGTATTTAAGTAGGTGTTAGTCTAGCCCTTACTATCTTATCCTTCCTTTGCATCCCACTCAAAAAAGGGGGACGCTACGGAGCCGGAAGGAAAAAGTAGACTGTGCCTTTCTTTCATTTCATTTTTCTTTTACGCACAGTCGGGAGGAGCCTTGCGCGTTCTGGGGGCAAGTGCCTTCGCAAACTGCTCAATTTTTCCCTCTAGGGCCGGGAACTAATGAATAAAAAAAAGTTGGATACCACCCAACCCTCTACCATATCTAGAGAAATAGAAGAGTCCTTTTATACAGACTGCTAAGTGCGGAGACGGGAATCGAACCCGTGACCTCAAGGTTATGAGCCTCGTGAGCTACCAAACTGCTCTACTCCGCTCGAGAGTACCAAAAACTGGTTGACAAAGAAGGTTGAATACAGGCCTTTACCATGTCTAGACAAAAAGAATACTCCTTTTATTTTTATAGAGATAGAGAATGGAGCGGGTAGCGGGAATCGAACCCGCATCGTTAGCTTGGAAGGCTAGGGGTTATAGTCGACGCTGGTTTATTATTTTTAACGTCTCTAATTCAAAACCGAACATGAAATTTTGATTTCATTCGGCTCCTTTATGGATATTCTCACCACTTAACATCTATGTCAGCTTTTCTATTTGAATGGAACCAAAGCTCTCTGCTTTCTAGATGATCCTTATAGAGTAGGAAATAGAACTTCGATCTAAATCCATCTAATCTACTTACTTCGTTCCCTAATTTCATTCAAGAGATCCTCGAGGAAAAGAATTTGGTTTCCACCGAGCTGAAACAATATGCTGATGGTTCTAGTAAACCAAAACTATCGTTTTTTAGCTATTTGGCTTCCTTATTCCTTTTTTAACAAAAGAAGATTTAGTTACGATTGGAAATAAACTTTTTAGTATCTTCATCCATAGATCCTTTACTCATATTTTAAAAATGGGAATAATTACTCCAATGCAAAATTATGCTTCGCGACTCTGTACTCCTAATCTAATTTCTATTTTGGATGCAATTTCAATTAGTCTTTGGATACAAATCGCGAGAATTTATATTCTTCCTCAATATGCTATTGAGAGGAAAAGGATTAAATCCTTTATAAGAACTAAAGTTTTCATCGGAATATAAAAAACTTAAAGATGCCTTTAAGTATCTCATTTCAAATTCCGTTATTAATAGAACGAATCACACTTTTACCACTAAACTATACCCGCTACATGTAGATTATGATATAAATAGTACCCTTTGTCAAGGATATCCATTGGATGGAGAAGGAGGCTAATTCCCCCTTATTGAATCAGATGGAGAAGGTTCATGACACTGAGCGATTGGTACTTCTAGGCGATAAGACTGTCCCTATAAATTCCTTTTTTCCTTTTCTTTTTTGTTCAATTCTAAACAAAAAAATTATGGAAGATGTTTCCTTCCCCCACTTATCATTAAGTACGAGTCGTAGAGAAAGAGTGAGATGCTTTTTAAAAATTCATCATAGACTTTCCTTCCCTATGGCTTGATAGAAGTAAGAAACAAAGAGTCATCAGTTAAAGAAAAAACGGACAGGACCGACAGATTTACCTGATGTAAAGAAGATCCTAAAAGTCTCTGCTTAGTCGATTCTCTCCATTTACCACTTTCCTCTCTCTCTCCTTTTTTCCACTCACTCAATTCTATTTTATTAGATTCTTGTTTAAAAGAATCAAAATAGAACTAAGAACGCATAAAAAAAAACAGAGAGTATCAAGACCATTACCAAATGTTCCTTCCACGAATCATATTGGGTAATTTAATTCTTAGGGTTCCAGAATCCGCCTATTTTACTAGTCTTCGGAAACAGAAAACCCTGAACCAGGAAGAGTTAAGTTATGTAGGGTATGGTTTTTTTTATTGTGTCCACTCTTTCTTCACGTATTTTATTATATAAAAAAACCTCTACTTTAGTTTTGTGCAAGTTATAAGAGAGAATATGAAATATTTTCTTATTTCTTATTTTTCTCAATATTTTGAGCTCGCAAGATTTTGAACCTCGCCATGACTAAACTTCTATATATCAATATATACATATATAATCTCTACATAATATCTCTATCTATACATATAATATGTACATTATGCAGTAGACCCATAACGGGAAATCAAAGTGTCAAATTTTTGAATTAAATAAAAAGCCCTTTTAACTCAGTGGTAGAGTAATGCCATGGTAAGGCATAAGTCATCGGTTCAAATCCGATAAAGGGCTTTTAAAATTAGTGGTAGAGTAATGCCGTGCTAAGACGTAAGTCATCGGTTCGAATCTGATGGAATACTTTTCTACTAAAATTCATTCACTTTTTTCTTTTTTTTTGAAACTTTCTCTATTTTTTATAGAATTTTATGACTTAGTGCGGGATGCATGCATTTTTGTTCTGAACACTAAATAAAGCACCAAATGTAAATTGCAAAAAAGAAATGAAATTGGACTCTTTTTCATCTTAGATCAATCAAATAACTACCTCTACTGAACTAATATGGATATAGAATTCCTATTTAGTAATCCATTCTTATTCTATACCCTTTAAATGAATTTCCCTAATAAAGTAGGGGATGATCCATGAATTAATCTAATCAGCAACTAAAAAAACTCCTAGATGAAAACATAACAGAAAATTAGGAAAAACTCTTTACTTTGGATCTAGTTATACTTTTCGAGTATATTGACAATTCCAAAAAACTGCTCATAATATGATTATAGTATAATCACGAGCGGTTGTATATGGCCTTATCGTCTAGTGATGCCCCTATCGTCTAGTGGTTCAGGACATCTCTCTTTCAAGGAGGCAGCGGGGATTCGACTTCCCCTGGGGGTAGGGAGTATTTTGAAAGGAGGTTAATCATAGATTATCAAAAACCCTAGAATAAATTCTTCCTGGGTCGATGCCCGAGCGGTTAATGGGGACGGACTGTAAATTCGTTGACAATATGTCTACGCTGGTTCAAATCCAGCTCGGCCCAAAAATCTAGGACTTCGTGAATATGAACTAAATCCTTTTGTTTTTCTTCCATAAAATAAAATGTCTGATCTGATCTATACAAATAAAAGATAAAGAAAAAAGGGAGAAATTTTATTTCTAACCCATATCTCTCTCATTCCTTTCTTACAAACAAAAGAGTTTTTCTTATTGAAGGGTGGATTATTATCCATTTTTAGTGATAAAAAAGTACGACATACTAGGTATATCGCTCTCACTATACCCGCATATAATATGTAGGTATGTAGCATATGATTCGTCTATTTCTTAGAGTAGTGAGACGAAGCGAATCTTCTTATGGTTCTATTTAAGAATAGGTATGCCATACATCCCGCGGGGATTGTAGTTCAATTGGTCAGAGCACCGCCCTGTCAAGGCGGAAGCTGCGGGTTCGAGCCCCGTCAGTCCCGAACTAGGGTTTAATGAATGGATAAATTCATATTTCCTTTTTCCATGAAAAAAGGGGGAGGGAGCAAGATCAAATACCCATAGCCATAAGGCACCCTTACTTCGCTTTTTTATTTTGCATCTCTCATTAAAGAGGGAGGGGAAGCGTATAGGAATTTTTTTTTCACTACTCCCGATCGATAAAGAAAGACACACATATGATTATGATATAGAATACCGGTATTTTACCGGAATCCATACATAAATAGTATTCCCTTTTTATTTAAGATCTCTTTTCCCCATGTCAGTTCTACTGCTTATTTGGATGTCCATGTGACCCATAGAAAGTGGGTCATATAATACATACATACATAATTGTATGTATAACTATAATAAAAAGGAAGGGAAAAATAAAAAGGAAGGGAAATTGGATAAGATTAAGATAAGAAAGATCATGGGTTAGAGGTATAGAAAAGAAAAAGGAGAAAAGGATTAAAAAAAGAAAAGAGGGAATTCCTAATTCAATCAAAAAAAACCATTTTATTTTGGTCTTAATATGGATAAAGGGTCTTCCTATGTTATAGTATTCCCCTCTCAACTATGAATTGATTTGATAGATCCGATATTCATAATATTGAATTGATTCAGTATTATCAGACTGCAAGCTCTACCCTTGAATTTATAGGATACCCCTTTTTCCTCCCCATGGGATTATATCCCGAGTTATTGTGAAAATAAAAAATAAAGAGGTTATGGAAGTCAATATTCTCGCATTTATTGCTACTGCACTGTTCATTCTAATTCCTACTGCTTTTTTACTTATTATTTATGTAAAAACAGTCAGCCAAAATGATTAATTGGAATTCCAATTAATCATTGAAGAAATGCAAAAGGGATTCAATAAAAAAAATCCAAGTCTTAAATGAAAGGATCTGGTTGGAATCTTAAAGTGTGGTAGAAAGAACTACATATAGTTTTTTCTACGACACTTTAGAGTCTTTCTATTATATTATCGGAGTGAAACAAAACTAAAAAAAAAAGATTAAAGAATAACGTTTGACAAAATGATTAATGCAAAACGATCAATTAAAGAAAAGAGTTGATACAACAATTTGATTATTCAATCAATTAGTAGTATCCCTAGAGTCCACTCCTCCCCCATACTACTAGTGAAAGAGAGAATGTAAAGACTACCATTAAAGCAGCCCAAGCGAGACTTACTATATCCATCTAAATTATGTCTCCTATTTCTATGAAGGAATTATTCTACTATTGATCAATAATCATAGTGGAATCAAGGGTACAGAGTCAAAAAGGGATTCTACGCTAAAGCTATGGATCAATCAGTTCAAGGAATTTACTCCTAACAAATTCTTATTCTTATAGGAATTCCAGTAGAATTAGAGAGCATTAAGTATAAATATGATACATAGCATAGCCCTTTTACTTAAAAAAGAGTACGGGAATGATGTCCTAAATACTGAATAGAAGAAGCGGGAATAGGAAGATTTTTTATTCCTTTTGTTACTCTATTTTTTTTATAAGCAAAGGACACCCGAGTATACCATAAAATTATGGACAAATAAATATTTTTTGGATACCCACCTTACCTATATTTATTTTTGACCTAAACCCTACAGCCCTGCTTTCTATCATTCTATGAAAGAATGAAGAGACTTTATCCACAACACAACTCCTAAATTAACTTAGGATCGGCCTATTTAATCTGATTCTGGCTAGAATTAAGTAGTCCTTACTTTAAAGTGTATGTAGATAAAATAAGATGTACGATAATGTATGATAATTAGGAAGTCTTGATATTCCTTCGTGGAGCCCCTTCTTCAATCTTAAATTGAAAAAAAAAGGAATGCCCCTTATTTGGATACCAAGATTTCTGACATCTTATCCTCGTAGTTTTAAATTCTCAAATCGAATCAATATCCCTTCCCTATTGGTAACCCTTTTTTTTTGCCACTACCGCCAAAGCAAACCCTAGTTTGAGGATAGAACTATGCTATGGTCTGGTATGAATTCTAAAAACACAGTATCGGCAGGCCTAGTTATTCTCTTGCCCAAACTTATGCGGAGTACTAATTTCTCGAGTTCGATCAGTACTAGAAACCTAAGTATTTTATTGATCAGGCGGCACCCAGATTTGAACTGGGGATAAAGGATTTGCAGTCCCCTGCCTTACCGCTTGGCCATGCCGCCAAAAAATCCGAGCGAAAATGAGAAAAGAGCAAGTATTAATGCACGTTTTCTTACAAAAACCCCCTTTTTTTATTTGGAATATAATTCCCCTTACTTTTTTCCAATCTTTTTCAAAAAATTTATTCCTGCTTTTTTTGATCCTCTTTCTATTATTCTCTTCGATAGATTCTATCTTAAAACGGATACTGCTAATACAATAAAACTTTCTGTTTCTTTCTATTAAGATGGAAAAGGAGAATAAAGTGGATTTCTAGTCACAGGCTGCAAAATTCAGAACGAATTGGAACCGTTAAGTAGTGAACGACTCTTAAATAGGTATTCTCTCCCCCCTTCCTTTTAATGGCATAATAAAATATTATGGCTTTATGCCTAATCTGTGTATAGGTAAACTGCAGGTCCGAACAGCATTATTATCCAAAGATCCCCCTTATGTACATATGTCTATGGGAAATCGTGCTTTAATTTTTCAAAGCATTAAATATCTTGAATAAAAAAGGGACTTACTTTATTTTGAATTTCACAAAGAAATCCTAAATTTTCTAGCAATTCTACTACTCCGAAATAAAAAAGAACCCTCAAATTATTTTTTGAGATTAAAGTAAGCGCGCTATTCTAAATCGAAGTAAAGTCAAACTTTCTAGTGTATTTATTATATTATGGCTTTATTACATTAATAATAGAAAGGAGATAAAATGAGAAATCTTTGCCATCCAATCTGATTAGAATATCATGAAAGTATAAGTAGCAGAATTTTTTTCTAGGAATGTTTTATCAATTCATTTTCATTCCATCTGTACCCCTCCCCTGGAAAACTCGAACTTTCGTCAAAATAGTCTCTATTCATATGTATGAAATACATATATGAAATACGTATGTGGAGTTCCCTAGAATTTCATGTGATTCAGTAAACAGAATATAGATTCCATGATTGCTAGATCAATCCATAGGGATTGATGAAGAGTGAGCTGATAATGGAATTTTTCTTTGATAAACAGGAAACTTAAGATTAAGATGCTCCGGAATGGAAACGAGGGAATGTCCACAATACCCGGATTTAGTCAGATCCAATTCGAGGGATTTTGTAGGTTCATTAATCAAGCCTTGGCAGAAGAACTTGACAAGTTTCCAACAATTAAAGACCCAGATCACGAAATTGCATTTCAATTATTTGCGAAAGGATATCAATTGCTAGAACCCTCGATAAAAGAAAGGGATGCTGTGTATGAATCACTCACTTATTCTTCCGAATTATATGTATCCGCGAGATTAATTTTTGGTTTCGATGTGCAAAAGCAAACCATTTCTATTGGAAACATTCCTATAATGAATTCCTTAGGAACCTTTATTATAAATGGAATATACCGAATTGTGATCAATCAAATATTGCTAAGTCCTGGTATTTACTACCGTTCGGAATTAGACCATAAGGGAATTTCTATCTACACCGGGACTATAATATCAGATTGGGGAGGAAGATCGGAATTAGCAATTGATAAAAAAGAAAGGATATGGGCTCGCGTGAGTAGAAAACAAAAGATATCTATTCTAGTTCTATCATCAGCTATGGGTTCGAATCTAAGAGAAATTCTAGATAATGTTTCCTACCCTGAAATTTTTTTGTCTTTCCCGAATGCTAAGGAGAAGAAGAGGATTGAGTCAAAAGAAAAAGCGATTTTGGAGTTTTATCAACAATTTGCTTGTGTAGGTGGGGACCTGGTATTTTCGGAGTCCTTATGTGAGGAATTACAAAAGAAATTTTTTCAACAAAAATGTGAATTAGGAAGGATTGGTCGACGAAATATGAATCGGAGACTTAATCTTGATATACCTCAGAACAATACATTTTTGTTACCACGAGATGTATTGGCCGCTACGGATCATTTGATTGGAATGAAATTTGGAACGGGTATACTTGACGATGACGATATGAATCACTTGAAAAATAAACGTATTCGTTCGGTTGCGGATCTGTTACAAGATCAATTCGGACTGGCTCTTGGTCGTTTACAACATGCAGTTCAAAAAACTATTCGTAGAGTATTCATACGTCAATCGAAACCGACTCCCCAAACTTTGGTAACTCCAACTTCAACTTCGATTTTATTAATAACTACTTATGAGAGCTTTTTTGGTACATATCCGTTATCTCAAGTTTTTGATCAAACGAATCCATTGACACAAACTGTTCATGGGCGAAAAGTGAGTTGTTTAGGTCCTGGAGGGTTGACCGGGAGAACTGCAAGTTTTCGGAGCCGAGATATTCATCCGAGTCACTATGGGCGTATTTGTCCAATTGACACGTCCGAAGGAATCAATGTTGGACTTACTGGATCCTTAGCAATTCATGCGAGAATTGATCACTTATGGGGATCCATAGAGAGTCCGTTTTATGAAATATCTGCTGAGAAAGCAAAAAAAAAAGCGAGACAGGTGGTTTATCTATCACCAAATAGAGATGAATATTATATGATAGCAGCAGGAAATTCTTTGTCCTTGAATCAAGGTATTCAGGAAGAGCAGGTTGTTCCAGCTAGATACCGTCAAGAATTCCTGACTATTGCATGGGAACAGATTCATGTTAGAAGTATTTTTCCTTTCCAATATTTTTCTATTGGAGGTTCTCTCATTCCTTTTATTGAGCACAATGATGCGAATCGGGCTTTAATGAGTTCTAATATGCAGCGCCAAGCAGTTCCCCTTTCTCGGTCGGAGAAGTGCATTGTTGGAACTGGATTGGAACGCCAAACAGCTCTAGATTCGAGGGTTTCCATTATAGCCGAACGCGAGGGAAAGATCGTTTCTACTGATAGTCATAAGATCCTTTTATCAAGTAGTGGGAAGACTATAAGTATTCCTTTAGTTAACCACCGTCGCTCTAACAAAAATACTTGTATGCACCAAAAACCCCGGGTTCCGCAGGGTAAATCCATTAAAAAAGGACAAATTTTAGCAGAGGGAGCTGCTACAGTTGGGGGGGAACTTGCTTTAGGAAAAAACGTATTAGTAGCTTATATGCCATGGGAAGGTTACAATTTTGAAGACGCAGTACTAATTAGCGAACGTTTGGTATATGAGGATATTTATACCTCTTTTCACATCCGGAAATATGAAATTCAGACGGATACGACAAGCCAAGGCTCTGCTGAAAAAATCACTAAAGAAATACCACATCTAGAAGAACATTTACTCCGCAATTTGGACAGAAATGGAGTTGTTAGGTTGGGATCCTGGGTAGAAACAGGTGATATTTTAGTAGGTAAATTAACGCCTCAGATAGCGAGTGAATCGTCGTATATCGCGGAAGCTGGATTATTACGGGCCATATTTGGCCTTGAGGTATCCACTTCAAAAGAAACTTCTCTCAAATTACCTATAGGTGGAAGAGGGCGCGTTATCGACGTGAAATGGATCCAGAGGGACCCCCTCGACATAACGGTTCGTGTATATATTTTACAGAAACGTGAAATCAAAGTTGGGGATAAAGTAGCCGGAAGACATGGGAATAAGGGGATCATTTCCAAAATTTTGCCTAGGCAAGATATGCCCTATTTGCAAGATGGAACACCTGTTGATATGGTCTTCAATCCCTTAGGAGTACCCTCCCGAATGAATGTGGGACAAATATTTGAAAGCTCGCTCGGATTAGCGGGGGATCTGCTAAAGAAACATTATAGAATAGCACCCTTTGATGAGAGATATGAGCAAGAGGCTTCAAGAAAACTTGTGTTTTCAGAATTATATGAAGCTAGTAAAGAAACAAAAAATCCATGGGTATTTGAACCCGAGTACCCGGGAAAAAGCAGAATATTTGATGGAAGAACAGGAGACCCCTTCGAACAACCTGTTCTAATAGGGAAGTCCTATATCTTAAAATTAATTCATCAAGTTGATGAGAAAATTCATGGGCGTTCTACTGGGCCCTACTCACTTGTTACACAACAACCCGTTAGAGGAAGAGCCAAGCAAGGGGGACAACGAGTAGGAGAAATGGAAGTTTGGGCTTTAGAAGGATTTGGTGTTGCTCATATTTTACAAGAGATACTTACTTATAAATCTGACCATCTTATAGCTCGCCAAGAAATACTTAATGCTACGATCTGGGGAAAACGAATACCTAATCACGAGGATCCTCCAGAATCTTTTCGAGTGCTCGTTCGAGAACTACGATCTTTGGCTCTAGAACTGAATCATTTCCTTGTATCTGAGAAGAACTTCCAGGTTAATAGGGAGGAAGTTTGATTTGATCGGAATAAATATAAATTCTTTTCTTATTTCTATTTTATGATTGACCAATATAAACATCAACAACTTCAAATTGGACTCGTTTCCCCTCAACAAATAAAGGCTTGGGCTAACAAAAACCTACCTAATGGAGAAGTCGTTGGCGAAGTCACAAGGCCCTCTACTTTTCATTATAAAACCGATAAACCAGAAAAAGATGGATTGTTTTGCGAAAGAATCTTTGGACCCATAAAAAGCGGAATTTGCGCTTGTGGCAATTCTCGAGCGAGCGGAGCTGAAAACGAAGACGAGAGATTTTGCCAAAAATGCGGGGTAGAATTTGTGGATTCTCGGATACGAAGATATCAAATGGGATACATCAAACTCGCATGTCCCGTGACTCATGTGTGGTATTTGAAAGGTCTTCCTAGTTATATCGCGAATCTTTTAGATAAACCTCTTAAGAAGTTGGAGGGCCTAGTATACGGCGATTTCTCTTTTGCTAGGCCAAGCACTAAAAAACCTACTTTTTTACGATTACGAGGTTTATTCGAAGAGGAAATTTCATCCTGTAACCACAGCATTTCTCCCTTTTTTTCTACCCCAGGCTTTGCAACATTTCGAAATCGGGAAATTGCGACAGGAGCAGGTGCTATTAGAGAACAATTAGCAGATTTGGATTTGCGAATTATTATAGAGAATTCCTTGGTCGAATGGAAGGAATTAGAAGACGAGGGGTATAGTGGAGATGAATGGGAAGATAGAAAAAGACGAATAAGAAAAGTTTTTTTGATTAGACGCATGCAATTGGCGAAACATTTTATTCAAACAAATGTGGAACCAGAATGGATGGTTTTGTGCTTATTACCGGTTCTTCCTCCCGAATTGAGACCCATTGTTTATAGGTCTGGAGATAAAGTAGTGACTTCGGACATTAATGAACTTTATAAGAGAGTTATCCGTCGGAACAACAACCTTGCCTATCTATTAAAAAGAAGTGAATTAGCGCCTGCAGATTTAGTAATGTGCCAGGAAAAATTGGTACAAGAAGCCGTGGATACACTTCTTGATAGTGGGTCCCGCGGGCAACCGATAAGGGATGGTCACAATAAAGTATACAAATCACTTTCAGATGTAATTGAAGGTAAAGAGGGAAGGTTTCGCGAGACTCTGCTTGGGAAACGGGTCGATTACTCGGGGCGTTCTGTCATTGTTGTGGGTCCTTCGCTTTCATTACATCAATGTGGATTACCTCTAGAGATAGCAATAAAGCTTTTTCAGCTATTTGTAATTCGCGATTTAATCACGAAACGCGCTACTTCTAATGTCAGGATTGCTAAAAGGAAAATTTGGGAAAAGGAACCCATTGTATGGGAAATACTTCAAGAAGTTATGCGGGGACATCCTGTACTGTTAAATAGAGCACCTACCCTGCATAGATTAGGCATACAGGCCTTTCAACCTACTTTAGTAGAGGGGCGTACTATTTCTTTACACCCATTAGTGTGTAAGGGTTTCAATGCGGACTTTGATGGGGATCAAATGGCTGTTCATCTACCTTTATCCTTGGAAGCTCAGGCGGAAGCCCGTTTACTTATGTTTTCTCATATGAATCTCTTATCTCCCGCTATTGGAGATCCTATTTGCGTACCAACCCAAGACATGCTTATCGGGCTTTATGTATTAACGATTGGAAACCGCCGAGGTATTTGTGCAAATAGATATAATAGTTGCGAAAACTATCCAAATCAAAAAGTAAATTACAATAATAATAATTCTAAGTATACGAAAGATAAAGAACCCCACTTTTCTAGTTCTTATGATGCACTGGGAGCTTATAGACAGAAACTAATCAGTTTAGACAGTCCCTTGTGGCTACGATGGAAACTGGATCAACGCGTCATTGGGTCAAGAGAAGTTCCAATTGAAGTTCAATATGAATCTTCGGGGACTTATCATGAGATTTATGCCCACTATCTAATAGTGGGAAATAGAAAAAAAGAAATTCGTTCTATATACATTCGAACCACTCTTGGTCATATTTCTTTTTATAGAGAAATAGAGGAAGCCATACAAGGATTTAGTCAGGCCTATTCATACATTATCTAAACAAGGAAGTTAGATTCGGCGATGCCCCTCCCCTTTTGGGGGGCATTCCGATTTCCATAGTATCATCATTTTTGCCACGCGAATCCAGATTGAGATTAAGGAAATGAAGTTAATTAAATTTTCGAATCACTGACTCAGGCCCATTGTCGAATCCTACTCAGCAATTGTCGAATCCTACTCAGCCGAAAAGGGGGTACTTATGTATGGCGGAACGGGCCAATCTGGTCTTTCATAATAAAGAGATAGACGGAACTGGTATGAAACGACTTATTAGCAGATTAATAGATCATTTCGGAATGGGATATACATCCCATATACTGGATCAACTAAAGACTCTGGGCTTCCATCAAGCCACTACTACATCGATTTCGTTAGGAATCGAGGATCTTTTAACAATACCCTCTAAGGGATGGTTAGTCCAAGACGCAGAGCAACAAAGTTTTCTTTTGGAGAAACACTATTATTATGGGGCTATACACGCGGTAGAAAAATTACGCCAATCCGTTGAGATATGGTATGCGACAAGTGAATATTTGAAACAAGAAATGAATTCGAATTTTCGGATAACGGATCCTTCTAATCCAGTCTATCTAATGTCTTTTTCAGGAGCCAGAGGAAATGCATCTCAGGTACACCAATTAGTAGGTATGAGAGGATTAATGGCAGACCCTCAAGGACAAATGATTGATTTACCTATTCAAAGCAATTTACGCGAGGGGCTTTCTTTGACAGAATACATAATTTCCTGCTATGGAGCCCGCAAAGGGGTTGTAGATACTGCTGTACGAACAGCAGATGCTGGATATCTTACACGTCGACTTGTTGAAGTAGTTCAACATATTCTTGTGCGTAGAAGAGATTGTGGTACTATCCGAGGTATTTCTGTGAGTCCTCAAAATGGGATGACGGAAAAACTTTTTGCCCAAACACTAATTGGTCGTGTATTAGCAGACGATATATATATCGGTTCACGATGCATTGCCGCTCGAAATCAAGATATCGGAATTGGATTAGTGAATCGATTCATAACTGCCTTTCGAGCACAACCATTTCGAGCACAACCAATATATATTAGAACCCCCTTTACCTGCCGAAGCACTTCTTGGATCTGTCAATTATGTTATGGCCGGAGTCCTACTCATAGTGATCTCGTAGAATTGGGAGAAGCCGTAGGTATTATTGCGGGTCAATCAATTGGGGAGCCCGGGACTCAACTAACATTAAGAACTTTTCATACTGGCGGAGTATTCACAGGGGGTACTGCCGACCTTGTACGATCCCCTTCGAATGGAAAAATCCAATTCACTGAAAATTTGGTTCACCCCACACGTACCCGCCATGGACAGCCTGCTTTTCTATGTTATATAGACTTGCATGTAACTATTCAGAGTCAGGATATTCTATATAGTGTGAGTATTCCCTCAAAAAGCTTGATTCTAGTGCAAAATGATCAATATGTAAAATCCGAACAAGTAATTGCGGAGATTCGTGCCGGAACGTCCACTTTACATTTTAAAGAAAGGGTACAAAAGCATATTTATTCCGAATCAGACGGCGAAATGCACTGGAGTACTGATGTTTACCATGCGCCCGAATATCAATATGGTAATCTTCGTCGATTACCAAAAACAAGCCATTTATGGATATTGTCAGTAAGTATATGCAGATCCAGTATAGCGTCTTTTTCACTCCACAAGGATCAAGATCAAATGAATACTTATGGTAAAAAAGACAGGGAAATTTTTGATTATTCAAGGTCGGATCGAATCATGGCCAACGGCCATTGGAATTTGATCTATCCTTCTATTTTTCAAGATAATTCGGATTTGTTGGCAAAAAAGCGAAGAAATAGGTTCGTCATTCCATTACAATACCATCAAGAACAAGAGAAAGAACTAATATCCTGTTTGGGGATTTCGATTGAAATACCCTTTATGGGTGTTTTACGTAGAAATACTATTTTTGCTTATTTTGACGATCCACAATACAGAAAAGATAAAAAGGGTTCGGGAATTGTTAAATTTAGATATAGGACCCTAGAGGAAGAATATAGGACTCGAGAGGAAGACTTAGAAGACGAATATGAGACCCTAGAAGACGAATATAGGACCCGAGAGGGCGAATACGAATATGAAATCCTAGAAGACGAATATGGGAGCCCAGAGAACGAATATGGGAACCCAGAGAACGAATATAGGACTTTAGAGAAAGACTCAGAAGACGAATATGGAAGCCCAGAGAACGAATATAGGACCCGAGAGGGCGAATATGGAACTCTAGAGGAAGACTCAGAAGACGAATATGGGAACCCCGGGGAAAGCTCAGAGGACAAATATGGGACTTTAGAGGAAGATTTAGAAGAAGACTCCGAGGACGAATACGATAGTCCAGAGGAAGATTCTATCTTAAAAAAAGAGGGTTTGATTGAGCATCGAGGAACAAAAGAATTTAGTCTAAAATACCAAAAAGAAGTGGATCGGTTTTTTTTCATTCTTCAAGAACTGCATATCTTGCCGAGATCTTCATACCTAAAGGTACTTGACAATAGTATTATTGGAGTGAATACACAACTCACAAAAAATACAAGAAGTCGACTAGGTGGACTGGTCCGAGTGAGGAGAAAAAAAAGCCATACAGAACTCAAAATATTTTCCGGAGATATTCATTTTCCTGAAGAGGCAGATAAGGTATTAGGTGGCTGTTTGATACCACCAGAAAGAAAAAAAAAATATTCTAAGGAATCAAAAAAAAGGAAAAATTGGGTCTATGTTCAACGAAAAAAAATTCTCAAGAGCAAGGAAAAGTATTTTGTTTTCGTTCGCCCTGCAGTCGCATATGAAATGGACGAAGGGAGAAATTTAGCAAAACTTTTCCCACAGGATCTCTTGCAAGAAGAAGATAATCTCCAACTTCGACTTGTCAATTTTATTTCTCATGAAAATAGCAAGTTAACTCAAAGAATTTATCACACAAATAGTCAATTTGTTAGAACTTGCTTAGTAGTGAATTGGGAACAAGAAGAAAAAGAGAAGGCTGGTGCTTCCCTTGTTGAGGTAAGAGCAAATGACCTTATTCGCGATTTCCTAAGAATTGAGTTAGTCAAGTCCACTATTTCATATACACGAAAAAGGTATGATAGGACAAGTGCAGGACCGATTCCCCATAATAGGTTAGATCGCACCAATATCAATTCCTTTTATTCCAAGGCGAAGATTGAATCACTTAGCCAACATCAAGAAGCTATTGGCACATTGTTGAATCGAAATAAAGAATACCAACCTTTGATGATTTTGTCGGCATCCAACTGTTCTCAAATTGGTTTATTCAAGAATTTAAAACATCCCAATGCGATAAAAGAATTGAATCCTAGAATTCCTATTCAAGAAATTTTTGGACCCTTAGGCGTTATTGTACCTAGTATATCGAATTTTTATTCATCTTACTATTTACTAACGTATAATAAGATCCTGTTAAAAAAATATTTGTTCCTTGCAAATTTGAAACAAACCTTCCAAGTACTTCAAGGACTTAAATACTCTTTAATAGATGAAAATCAAAGGATTTCGAATTTCGATAGTAACATAATGTTGGATCCATTACTTTTGAATTGTCGCTTTATCCATCATGATTCTTGGGAAGAGACATCAGCAATAATTCACCTTGGACAATTTATTTTTGAAAATGTATGTCTATTTAAATCGCACATAAAAAAATCTGGTCAAATTTTCATTGTTAATATGGATTCCTTTGTTATAAGAGCAGCTAAACCTTATTTGGCCACTACAGGAGCAACTGTTAATGGTCATTATGGAGAAATCCTTTACAAGGGGGATAGGTTAGTTACGTTTATATATGAAAAATCGAGATCTAGTGACATAACGCAAGGTCTTCCAAAAGTGGAACAAATCTTTGAAGCGCGTTCAATTGATTCATTATCCCCGAATCTCGAAAGGAGAATTGAGGATTGGAATGAGCGTATACCAAGAATTCTTGGGGTCCCCTGGGGATTCTTGATTGGAGCTGAGCTAACCATAGCCCAAAGTCGTATCTCTTTGGTTAATAAAATCCAAAAGGTTTATCGATCCCAAGGGGTACAAATTCATAATAGACATATAGAGATTATTATACGCCAAGTAACATCAAAAGTGCGGGTTTCCGAAGATGGAATGTCTAATGTTTTTTCACCTGGGGAATTAATCGGACTATTGCGAGCGGAACGAGCAGGGCGAGCTTTGGATGAATCGATCTATTATCGGGCAATCTTATTGGGAATAACAAGGGCTTCCCTGAATACCCAAAGTTTCATATCTGAAGCAAGTTTTCAAGAAACTGCTCGAGTTTTAGCAAAAGCTGCCCTACGAGGTCGCATTGATTGGTTGAAAGGGTTGAAAGAAAACGTAGTTCTGGGGGGGATTATACCTGTTGGTACCGGATTCCTAAAATTTGTGCATCGTTCCCCACAAGACAAGAACCTTTATTTCGAAATTCAAAAACAAAATCTATTCGCGTCGGAAATGAGAGATTTTTTGTTTCTCCATACAGAATTAGTTTCTTCAGATTCTGACGTAACAAACAATTTCTATGAGACATCAGAACTCCCATTTACCCCCATTTATACGATTTAAGGATACATAAATTTAAGGATACATAAAGCAGATTTTTTTACTTTACTAGAATTTTGAACTTAGAACACTAAGAGGTCAAATTTTATATTTTTATTTAAAATTTTAAAATAAGTAAAAGAAGTCGGTTAATACATTTAAGGTTATGTTTATACAATGTATCAATGGCCAACTCTCAGTAGAAGGGAAGGTTCCTTCGGAACAATTATTATTTATTTCAAGCTATTTCGGATCTTTCTTAATCTTCAAAAAGAATAAAATTCCGTAATGGAATGGTAGGATGAAAAAAAAAAGAAAAAATCAAAGGGAAGTGTGGAAAAAATGACAAGAAGATATTGGAACATCAATTTGAAAGAGATGATAGAAGCAGGAGTTCATTTTGGTCATGGTATTAAGAAATGGAATCCTAAAATGGCCCCTTACATTTCGGCAAAGCGTAAAGGTACTCATATTATAAATCTCGCTAGAACGGCTCGTTTTTTATCAGAAGGTTGTGATTTAGTTTTTGATGCAGCAAGTCAGGGAAAAAGTTTCTTAATTGTTGGCACAAAAAAAAGAGCAACGGATTTAGTAGCATCAGCTGCAATAAGGGCTCGTTGTCATTATGTTAATAAAAAGTGGTTCAGTGGTATGTTAACTAATTGGTCGATTACGAAAACTAGACTTTCTCAATTTAGAGATTTAAGAGCAGAAGAAAAAATGGGAAAATTCCAACATCTCCCAAAAAGAGATGTGGCAATCTTGAAGAGAAAATTATCCACCTTGCAAAGATATCTCGGCGGGATCAAATATATGACGAGATTGCCAGACATTGTGATCGTCCTTGATCAGCAAAAAGAGTATATAGCTCTTCGGGAATGTGCCATTTTGGGGATTCCTACTATTTCTTTAGTCGATACAAATTGCGACCCGGATCTCGCGAATATATCGATTCCAGCCAACGATGACACTATGACTTCAATTCGATTGATTCTTAACAAATTAGTATTTGCTATTTGTGAAGGACGTTCTCTCTATATAAGAAATCATTGATTAAGAAGAATAGTGAATTCTTGGGCAACTGCGTAGATTTATGGAATCACTTACTATTCTTTTTTGTTTTGCATAGAAAAAAGAAGGGGAATATTGATATATATTAGAGGGTATTGATATATATTATGATCTGATGTGCTTTCTTGGTATCCTAAATATAAGATTAATACTTCAAGTTGCTGAGTTGAGAAAGAGATGGTTGAATCAAAAGAATTCCTTTTTTGAAGTTCAATTTTTATCAGAGGACAATATGAATATTATACCTTGTTCCATTAAAACACTCAAGGGGTTATACGATATATCGGGTGTAGAAGTAGGCCAACACTTCTATTGGCAAATAGGAGGTTTCCAAATTCATGCCCAAGTACTCATCACTTCTTGGGTCGTAATTACTATCTTGTTAGGTTCAGTTGTCATAGCTGTTCGTAATCCACAAACCATCCCGACCGACGGTCAGAATTTCTTTGAATATGTCCTTGAGTTTATTCGAGACTTGAGCAAAACTCAGATTGGAGAAGAATATGGTCCCTGGGTTCCCTTTATTGGAACTATGTTCCTTTTTATTTTTGTTTCGAATTGGTCGGGTGCTCTTTTACCTTGGAAAATTATAGAGTTACCCCATGGGGAATTAGCAGCGCCCACGAATGATATAAATACTACTGTTGCTTTAGCTTTACTCACGTCAGCAGCATATTTTTATGCGGGTCTTAGCAAAAAAGGATTGAGCTATTTCGAGAAATATATTAAACCAACCCCAATCCTTTTACCAATTAACATCCTAGAGGATTTCACAAAACCATTATCGCTTAGCTTTCGACTTTTCGGGAATATATTAGCGGATGAATTAGTCGTTGTTGTTCTTGTTTCTTTAGTCCCCTTAGTAGTCCCTATACCTGTCATGTTTCTTGGATTATTTACAAGCGGTATTCAAGCTCTTATTTTTGCAACATTAGCCGCAGCCTATATAGGTGAATCCATGGAGGGTCATCATTGAATTGACTAGTTTTGGAAATAGTATTTTTGTTTTTTCAGCTTAGCTCAATTCATGCATGGTTCCAGATAATCCGCTTGGTTGCAAAAAAAATAGAATAGTTAGAAATGCGTATGAATATACAACCTAGAGTTGTAGGAGAGAAAATAGACTATATTATGGAATTGTCAAAGTATAGATGCAGTAAGGAGGGAGGGTGGAGTCAGACTAGATCTATACTATATATCCTTAATGTCTAGAAGTGGGGTGGAGTCATCTTTTGTGCGGTTTTCCGCGTTAAGCAATGATTTTAGAATCCGAGTCAATAGAAAAATACGCAAACAAAATAGAAGAAACAAATGTATATAGGGTATTATATATTCCTAGGTTAGATTCATTATCTAATCCGAGATATGGAATTCCCTTCTATGTAGTTCGGACAATTCAAATTATAATTTCAATTTGTACTTTTTTAGTTACTTCTCCCCAATAGAGCTTAGAAGTAAGAATTTCTTGGTTGATTGTATCCTTAACCATTTTTTTTTTTTGACACGAGGAACTCACCATGAATCCACTAATTGCTGCTGCTTCTGTTATTGCTGCTGGATTGGCCGTAGGGCTTGCTTCTATTGGGCCTGGAGTTGGTCAAGGTACTGCTGCAGGACAAGCTGTAGAAGGTATTGCGAGACAGCCAGAAGCAGAAGGTAAAATACGAGGTACTTTATTGCTTAGTCTAGCTTTTATGGAAGCTTTAACAATTTATGGACTAGTTGTGGCACTAGCGCTTTTATTTGCGAACCCTTTTGTTTAATCCTAACAAATAAAATAAGCTCTTTCGATTAGATACTTTTTTCTTTTTTTAGTTAAATGGGTATTTGCTTCTGCAATTCCAATTATATCAATACTTTATTTTATTTACTCCTATTTATTACTGCTGGAATTAGCTATTTATCGGGATAGACAATATCCCACCCCAGGACGGGCTGAGTTGAGTATGATTAATTTAGAAGATATGCTCGCCTTCTTCCTTCCCGTCCTTAGTTTAGGAAAGTGGAAAGTTTTTTTCCTTTTATTTTAGGAATTTTGGGAACAGAACATTTCAACAAAGGAGGTCTTTCACAGGTCAAAGAAGACCTAAGACTTAATCTAAAAGAAATTACTAGATTGAATCTATTTGCATTAAAAAAACCGATCAAAAAAGGGCGAGCGAAGTAAGTGATCGAAAAACTTTGTTCTTTGTTTGTCCTATCTATAAGAGGAGAGCATATGAAAAATGTAACCCATTCTTTCGTTTTTTTAGCTCACTGGCCATCCGCTGGCAGTTTCGGGCTTAATACCGATATTTTAGCAACAAATCTAATAAATCTAACTGTAGTGGTTGGTGTTTTGATTTTTTTTGGAAAGGGAGTGTGTGCGAGTTGTCTATTTCAAGAATAGATTGGATCTATCCGGCTGCACTTTAGAATATTTTTGAGTATTTTTCGGATAAATAAGAAAAGAGTGCACGATCTCGACGAATTACTTCTGAATAAATTCAGAAATCATATGGAAGAACCATAGCATTTCGCGACTCATTGGTAAATCAACTTTGATTCTCTATAAACCAATAATATGAGACTATTAACACGGTTAAAGCTAAACTGCTTGAAGTCCAGGCAAAAAGAGGTACTCTTTCTACAACTATATTTAGTATTAGTACCTAAATGCTTTAAACGGGAAATTACTAAATGTAGAATTTATCTGATATAGAACACTCATATCGATAAAATGGTTTGAACTATTTACTAGAAAAAGGGGCACCCTGCCCTTTTTTATCCAATGCCGAATCGACGACCTATCTATAAAAAAAGAGAAATTTTTGGATTTGAAGAAAAAAATTCTATTAATTTGCATTTTCTATTTATT